AAAAACTCAATAATTCGAAATTTACCCTTGACAGCGGTATATGTTGTATATGTATATCCTAGATGTGAAAATATTCGAAATTCCATCATGAAAGGGTAAAAGAATAGGCTAGAATAAATCTATATACTAAATAAAATAGGAACTAAGTCCCAGTTTGATAAAAATAATGAATCATAAAAAAAAAGAAAGTTTCGAGTTCGGGTTCGGTTTCCGTCGATAATATAGAAAGGATTGCCTATAATGATAAGCAAATACTTTCTCAGGATTTTTGGTCAGTGGATTGAAATTGAATAGAATAATTCAAAAAAAGTAAACAATTGAATTGGATTCGTTTGGATGGTACGAACAAAATGGAGTGCTAACTCCTATTTCTTATTTAATTAATCGATCAATTTGCTATCGGACGTTTTTTTTTGGATTCGAAAATTTTCGAAAAAAATTTCGACATACTTTAACTATATATTATGACAATCAATCCTACTACTTCGGGTCCTGGAGTTTCCACACTGGAAAAAGAAAACCTGGGGCGTATCGCTCAAATTATTGGTCCGGTACTGGACGTAGCTTTTCCTCCGGGCAAGATGCCGAATATTTACAACGCTTTAGTAGTTAAGGGTCGAGATACTATTGGTCAACCAATTAATGTGACTTGCGAGGTACAACAATTATTAGGAAATAATCGAGTTAGGGCTGTAGCTATGAGTGCTACAGATGGTCTAACACGAGGAATGGAAGTTATTGACACAGGAGCTCCTTTAAGCGTTCCAGTCGGCGGAGCAACTCTTGGACGAATTTTTAACGTGCTTGGGGAGCCTGTTGATAATTTAGGTCCTGTAGATACTCGTACAACATCTCCTATTCATAGATCTGCACCCGCCTTTACACAGTTAGATACAAAACTATCTATTTTTGAAACAGGAATTAAAGTGGTAGATCTTTTAGCCCCCTATCGCCGCGGAGGAAAAATCGGACTATTTGGAGGAGCGGGAGTGGGTAAAACCGTACTCATTATGGAATTGATCAACAATATTGCAAAAGCTCATGGGGGCGTATCCGTATTTGGCGGAGTAGGCGAACGTACTCGTGAAGGAAACGATCTTTACATGGAAATGAAAGAATCCGGGGTTATCAACGAACAAAATATTCCAGAGTCAAAGGTGGCTTTAGTCTATGGTCAAATGAATGAACCGCCAGGGGCTCGTATGAGAGTTGGGTTGACTGCCCTAACTATGGCGGAATATTTCCGAGATGTTAATGAACAAGACGTACTTCTATTTATCGACAATATCTTCCGTTTCGTTCAAGCGGGATCGGAAGTATCTGCTTTATTGGGTAGAATGCCTTCTGCCGTGGGCTATCAACCTACTCTTAGTACTGAAATGGGCTCGTTACAAGAAAGAATTACTTCTACAAAAGAAGGGTCCATAACTTCGATTCAAGCAGTTTATGTACCTGCAGACGATTTGACCGATCCCGCCCCTGCCACAACATTTGCACATTTAGATGCTACTACCGTACTATCAAGAGGATTGGCCGCCAAAGGGATCTATCCAGCAGTAGATCCCTTAGATTCAACGTCAACTATGCTCCAACCTAGGATTGTTGGCGAGGAACATTATGAAATTGCGCAAAGAGTTAAGGAAACTTTACAACGTTACAAAGAACTTCAGGACATTATAGCTATTCTCGGGTTGGACGAATTATCTGAGGAAGATCGTTTAACTGTAGCAAGAGCTCGAAAAATTGAGCGTTTCTTATCCCAACCTTTTTTCGTAGCAGAAGTATTTACAGGCTCGCCAGGAAAATATGTTGGTCTAGCAGAAACAATTAGAGGGTTTCAATTGATCCTTTCCGGGGAATTAGATGGTCTTCCTGAACAGGCCTTTTATTTGGTAGGTAACATCGACGAAGCTACCGCGAAAGCTATGAACTTAGAAATGGAGAGCAAATTAAAGAAATGACCTTAAATCTTTGTGTACTGACTCCTAATCGAAGTGTTTGGAATTCAGAAGTAAACGGAATCATTTTACCTACTAATAATGGTCAAATTGGTGTATTACCAAATCATGCTCCTACTGCCACAGCGGTAGATATAGGGATTTTAAGAATACGCCTAAACGACCAATGGTTAACAATGGCTCTGATGGGCGGTTTTGCTAGAATAGGCAATAATGAGATCACTATTTTAGTAAATGATGCTGAGAGGGGTAGTGACATTGACCCACAGGAAGCCCAGCAAACTCTTGAAATAGCCGAAGCTAACTTGAAGAAGGCGGAAGGAAAACGACAAGTCATTGAAGCAAATCTAACTCTCAGACGAGCTAGAACACGAGTCGAAGCTAGCAATACGATTTCATACCCAATGAGTGCGTCCAAATAATCATAATCAAAAGAAGTTCTGTTTATACACCCTTTATCTATAGAATCTATATATAGAAGATATCGTACATATCTTTCTTATTTTATTTGATTCAATCAACAAAATAAAATAGAAAGAAAA